ATAGTAACCTATATGGTTTAATACATATATATGTATTATATTACATAATGCATTAGTACAGATATATGTATTATCACCATTCATTTATATTAACCATAAAGCAAGTACTAACGTTCAAGACGTACATAAACCAAAATATTAAAACTCACAAATAATTTATTTAGACCCGGGAAATAGATTATTCCCCTATAATTGGCCCTCAAATATTTCCTTGAAATAATCAACTAGGATTTAACTCAACCATATTAATGTAGTAAGAGACCACCAACTGGTTTATATTAAGGTATATCCTGCATGATAGGATCAGGGACACAAATTGTGGGGGTAACACAGAATGAACTATTACTTGCATCTGGCTTCAATCTCAGGAACATAACTGTAAAATTCCACCCTCGGATAATTATGTCTGGCATATGGTTAAATGATGTGAGTACATACTCCTCATTAACCCCACATGCCGGGCATTCTTTTATATGCATAGGGGTTCTCCTTTTTGGTTACCTTTCACCTTGCATCTCAGAGTGCAGGCTCAAATGACAAATCAAGGTTGAACATATTCCTTGCTTGAATTCGAGTAGGTCAATTATTAAAAGACATAACTTAAGAATTACATACTTTTAACTCAAGTGCATAACACATTCATTCCTTCTTCAACTTACCCCTATATATATGCCCCCCCTCTCGGTTTCTGCGCGACAAACCCCCCTACCCCCTACGCTCAGCAAATCCTGTTATCCTTGTCAAACCCCGAAACCAAGGAAGGTTCGAGAACGTATAAGCTAGCAAGTTGATTTATGGGCTAGCTATCCGCATTATATATATATATATACATACACATCGCATTAATTTGCCGCAAATTTCTCCAAATATTGGCCTAAAAGTCCCTATTAAATTTTTAGGGCGCGCCCCAATGCTAAAAAGTCCAACATTAAAAAGCGCTAGCGTAGCTTAATACAAAGCATAACACTGAAGATGTTAAGATGGGCCCTGAGAAGCTCCGCATGCATAAAGGCATGGTCCCGACCTTATTATCAGCTCTTACCCGACTTACACATGCAAGTCTCCGCAGTCCCGTGAGTATGCCCTCAATCCCCCGCCCGGGGACGAGGAGCGGGCATCAGGCACAAATTTTAGCCCAAGACGCCTGGCCAAGCCACACCCCCAAGGGAATTCAGCAGTGATAAACATTAAGCCATAAGTGAAAACTTGACTCAGTCAGGGCTAAGAGGGCCGGTAAAACTCGTGCCAGCCACCGCGGTTAAACGAGAGGCCCTAGTTGATAACACCACGGCGTAAAGGGTGGTTAAGGAGAGCAAGATAATTTTTAAAGCCAAATGGCCCTTTGGCCGTCATACGCTTCTAGGTGTCCGAAGCCCAATCATACGAAAGCAGCTTTAACAAAGCCCACCTGACCCCACGAAAGCTGAGAAACAAACTGGGATTAGATACCCCACTATGCTCAGCCATAAACCTAGACATCCAACTACAATTAGATGTCCGCCCGGGTACTACGAGCATCAGCTTGAAACCCAAAGGACCTGACGGTGCCTCAGACCCCCCTAGAGGAGCCTGTTCTAGAACCGATAACCCCCGTTAAACCTCACCACTTCTAGCCATCCCAGCCTATATACCGCCGTCGTCAGCTTACCCTGTGAAGGTAATAAAAGTAAGCAAAATGGGCACAACCCAGAACGTCAGGTCGAGGTGTAGCGTACGAAGTGGGAAGAAATGGGCTACATTTTCTATCACAGAACACTACGAACATGCAACATGAAATAGTGCTTGAAGGAGGATTTAGTAGTAAAAAGGAAGCAGAGTGTCCTTTTGAACCCGGCTCTGAGGCGCGTACACACCGCCCGTCACTCTCCCCTGTCAAAACGCAACAAAGATACTTAACACCAGAGCACTGACAAGGGGAGGCAAGTCGTAACATGGTAAGTGTACCGGAAGGTGCACTTGGATTAAACCCAGGGCGTGGCTGAGTTAGTCAAGCATCTCACTTACACCGAGAAGACATCCATGCAAGTTGGATCACCCTGAGCCAAACAGCTAGCTTAACCACCAATATAACCCAACAATGTTAATAACAAAACATGACCTAACACCATAAACTAAACCATTTTTTTACCTGAGTATGGGAGACAGAAAAGGTTCAACCTAAAGCAATAGAAAAAGTACCGCAAGGGAAAGCTGAAAGAGAAATGAAACAACCCATATAAGCACTAAAAAACAAAGACTAAACCTTGTACCTTTTGCATCATGATTTAGCCAGCACCATCAAGCAAAGAGACCTTTAGTTTGAAACCCCGAAACCAGGTGAGCTACCCCGAGACAGCCTATTTAAATTTAGGGCTAACCCGTCTCTGTGGCAAAAGAGTGGGAAGAGCTCCGGGTAGAAGTGACAGACCTACCGAACCTGGTGATAGCTGGTTGCCTGAGAAATGGATAGAAGTTCAGCCTCGTACACCCCAAATCAAAAAATACAACATTAAGACAATGAGGGAAATATACGAGAGTTAGTTAAAGGGGGTACAGCCCCTCTAACAAAGGATACAACCTTCACAGGAGGATAAAGATCATAATATATAAAACACACTGTTTTAGTGGGCCTAAAAGCAGCCATCTAAGTAGAAAGCGTTAAAGCTCAGACAGAAAGAAGTTTATTATACTGATAAAAAATCTTATTCCCCTAACAATATCAGGCTAACCCATGCCCGCATGGAAGAAATTATGCTAAAATGAGTAACAAGAAGACCTGCTCTTCTCCAAGCACAAGTGTAAGCCAGATCGGACAAACCACTGGAAATTAACGAACCCAACCCAAGAGAGTAATGTGAACAACAGAAAAACCAAGAAAAACCCACAACTAAACAATCGTTAACCCCACACTGGAGTGCTATTTTTTAAAGGAAAGACTAAAAGAAAGGGAAGGAACTCGGCAAACACAAGCCTCGCCTGTTTACCAAAAACATCGCCTCCTGCGACTAAACTGAGTATAGGAGGTCCAGCCTGCCCAGTGACTACGGGTTCAACGGCCGCGGTATTTTGACCGTGCAAAGGTAGCGCAATCACTTGTCTTTTAAATAGAGACCTGTATGAATGGCTAAACGAGGGCTTAACTGTCTCCCCCTTCAAGTCAGTGAAATTGATCTATCCGTGCAGAAGCGGGTATAATGATACAAGACGAGAAGACCCTTTGGAGCTTAAGGTACAAAACTCAACCACGTTAAGCAACTTAGTAAAAAGCAAAAACTTAGTGGAAGATGAGATTTTACCTTCGGTTGGGGCGACCGCGGAGGAAAAACAAGCCTCCGAGTGGAATGGGCCAAACCCCTAAAACCAAGAGAGACATCTCTAAGCCACAGAACATCTGACCAAAAATGATCCGGCCAATAGAGCCGATCAACGAACCAAGTTACCCTAGGGATAACAGCGCAATCCTCTCCCAGAGTCCATATCGACGAGGGGGTTTACGACCTCGATGTTGGATCAGGACATCCTAATGGTGCAGCCGCTATTAAGGGTTCGTTTGTTCAACGATTAAAGTCCTACGTGATCTGAGTTCAGACCGGAGCAATCCAGGTCAGTTTCTATCTGTAACGCTACTTTTCCTAGTACGAAAGGATCGGAAAAGAGGGGCCTATACTTAAAGCACGCCCCACCCCTAATTAATGAAAACAAATAAATTAAATAAAGGGAGGGCCAAAACCCCAACCGCCCGAAACAAGGACATACTGGGGTGGCAGAGCATGGTAAATTGCGAAAGGCCTAAGCCCTTTATACCAGAGGTTCAAATCCTCTTCCCAGTTCATGCTAAACACTCTAATAAACCACCTAATTAATCCCCTAGCCTATATTGTGCCCGTCCTACTAGCAGTAGCCTTCCTAACTCTAATCGAACGTAAGGTATTAGGATACATGCAACTACGAAAAGGGCCAAATGTAGTCGGACCATATGGACTTCTACAGCCCATCGCCGATGGAGTCAAACTATTTACCAAAGAACCAGTCCGCCCCTCTACATCCTCTCCATTTCTATTCCTAGCCACCCCCATTCTTGCATTAACCCTAGCCATAACACTATGAGCACCCATGCCCATGCCCTACCCAGTAATTGACCTCAACCTGGGAGTCCTATTTATCCTGGCCTTATCAAGCCTCGCAGTATACTCCATTCTAGGATCAGGGTGAGCATCAAATTCAAAATACGCATTAATCGGAGCCCTACGGGCCGTGGCCCAAACAATTTCCTATGAAGTGAGCCTAGGACTAATTCTTCTATCAGTCATTATCTTCTCAGGGGGCTATACCCTGCAAACATTTAGCACAGCCCAAGAAAGCATCTGATTACTAGCCCCTGCCTGACCACTAGCCGCAATATGATATATCTCAACCTTAGCAGAAACAAATCGAGCACCATTCGACCTAACAGAAGGAGAATCAGAATTAGTCTCAGGCTTTAACGTAGAATATGCAGGAGGGCCCTTCGCCCTCTTCTTCCTAGCCGAATATGCAAATATCCTATTAATAAACACCTTATCAGCCGTACTATTCCTAGGAACATCACACATTCACCACATCCCAGAGTTAACAACAATTAGCCTTATGACTAAAGCCGCACTACTATCTATCGTATTCCTATGAGTACGAGCCTCATACCCACGATTCCGATATGATCAACTAATACATCTTGTATGAAAAAACTTCCTCCCCCTAACACTGGCCCTAGTATTATGACACATCGCCCTGCCAATCGCACTAGCGGGCCTTCCCCCACAACTATAATTCAGGAACTGTGCCCGAATGCTTAGGGACCACTTTGATAGAGTGGCCTATAGGGGCTAAAATCCCCTCAGTTCTTAGAAAGAAGGGGATCGAACCCATGCCCAAGAGATCAAAACTCTTAGTGCTTCCTCTACACCACTTTCTAAGATGGGGTCAGCTAATCAAGCTTTCGGGCCCATACCCCGAACATGACGGTTAAAGTCCCTCCTCCATCAATGAACCCCTACGTACTCGCAGTCCTACTCTCCAGCCTAGGATTAGGAACCACCTTAACCTTTGCCAGCTCCCACTGACTACTAGCCTGAATAGGACTGGAAATTAATACCCTGGCAATCATTCCTCTAATAGCACAACACCACCACCCCCGCGCAGTAGAAGCCACCACAAAATACTTCCTAACCCAAGCCACCGCAGCCGCAATAATTATATTTGCAAGTACAACAAACGCCTGAATCACAGGAGAATGAGACATAAACAACATATCAAACCCTATTGCTAGCACAATGATCATTACTGCCCTAGCACTTAAAATTGGACTAGCACCAATACACTTCTGAATACCAGAAGTCCTACAAGGACTAGATCTTCTAACGGGCCTAATTTTATCAACATGGCAAAAGCTTGCCCCCTTCGCCCTAATTATCCAAACGGCCCAAGCCGTGGACCCCGTACTATTAACTGCCCTAGGGGTCATATCCACCTTGATTGGAGGATGAGGGGGTCTAAACCAAACCCAGCTACGAAAAATCCTAGCCTACTCCTCGATCGCACACATAGGCTGAATAATCATCATTCTCCAATACGCCCCACAACTCACCCTCCTTGCCCTAGGAACATACATTTTTATGACATCCGCAGCATTTCTCACCCTAAAAACATCATCCGTCACAAAAATCAATACTCTTTCAATAGTCTGATCAAAAAGTCCAGTCCTAACAACAACCACGGCCCTAGTACTACTATCACTAGGAGGCTTACCCCCACTAACAGGATTTATGCCAAAATGACTAATCCTGCAAGAACTGGCAAAACAAAATCTTCCAATCACCGCTACAATTATAGCCCTAGCTGCCCTACTAAGTCTTTATTTCTACCTACGCCTCTGTTATGCAATAACACTAACAATCTCTCCTAATACAATCAATTCAATCACCCCCTGACGAACCCAAACAACCCAATCCTCCCTCCCACTCACCTTATCTACCACAATTGCCCTAGGACTTTTACCGATAACCCCAGCTATTCTAATACTAGCCACCTAGGGACTTAGGATAACATCAGACCAAGAGCCTTCAAAGCTCTAAGTAGAAGTGAAAATCTTCTAGTCCCTGATAAGACCTACAAGAGTCTATCTTGCATTTTCTGATTGCAAATCAAATGTTTTTATTAAACTAAGGCCTTACTAGATGGGAAGGCCTCGATCCTACAAACTCTTAGTTAACAGCTAAGCGCTCAAGCCAGCGAGCATCCATCTACTTTTCCCGCCTATGGCCTAGTAAGGCGGGAAAAGCCCCGGCAGACTACTAATCTACGTCTCTGGATTTGCAATCCAGCATGCTTCTTCACCACGGGGCTGATGATAAGGAGAGGACTCAAACCTCTGTCTTCGGGGCTACAACCCGCCGCCTAAGCACTCGGCTACCCTACCTGTGGCAATTACACGCTGATTCTTTTCTACAAACCACAAAGACATTGGTACCCTTTATCTTGTATTTGGTGCCTGAGCCGGAATAGTGGGAACCGCTCTAAGCCTTCTCATTCGAGCCGAACTAAGCCAACCTGGATCACTTCTGGGCGACGACCAAATTTATAATGTTATTGTCACTGCCCATGCCTTCGTAATAATTTTCTTTATAGTAATACCAATTCTAATCGGAGGGTTTGGAAACTGACTCGTGCCGCTAATAATCGGAGCGCCTGATATGGCATTCCCACGAATAAATAACATAAGTTTCTGACTTCTACCCCCCTCTTTCCTTCTACTACTAGCCTCCTCTGGTGTCGAAGCCGGAGCTGGGACAGGGTGAACAGTATACCCGCCACTCGCAGGCAATCTTGCCCACGCAGGAGCATCCGTAGACCTAACAATTTTCTCGCTCCACCTAGCAGGTGTATCATCAATTTTAGGTGCAATTAACTTCATCACCACAACTATTAATATGAAACCACCAGCCATCTCTCAATACCAAACACCCCTGTTTGTTTGAGCCGTACTTGTAACAGCCGTACTTCTTCTCTTATCTCTACCAGTCCTAGCCGCCGGAATTACTATGCTTCTTACAGACCGAAATCTAAATACCACATTCTTTGACCCAGCAGGAGGAGGGGACCCAATCCTATATCAACACCTATTCTGGTTCTTCGGCCACCCTGAAGTTTACATTCTCATTTTACCCGGATTTGGGATCATTTCACACGTCGTAGCCTACTATGCAGGCAAAAAAGAACCATTCGGCTATATAGGAATGGTCTGAGCCATGATAGCTATCGGTCTCCTAGGATTTATTGTATGAGCCCACCACATGTTCACTGTCGGAATGGACGTAGACACTCGTGCATACTTTACATCCGCAACAATAATTATTGCCATTCCAACAGGCGTAAAAGTATTTAGCTGATTAGCCACACTTCACGGAGGATCTATCAAATGAGAAACACCCATACTATGAGCCCTTGGGTTCATTTTCCTCTTCACCGTGGGTGGATTGACAGGAATTGTCCTAGCCAACTCATCACTCGACATCGTCCTTCACGACACATACTACGTAGTCGCACACTTCCACTATGTACTATCAATGGGTGCTGTATTTGCCATTATGGCAGCCTTTGTTCACTGATTCCCCCTATTTACAGGATACACTTTAAATGACACCTGAACAAAAATCCACTTCGGAGTAATATTCATCGGTGTCAACCTTACATTCTTCCCACAACACTTCCTAGGCCTAGCAGGAATGCCACGACGATACTCTGACTACCCAGACGCCTACGCTCTGTGAAATACAGTATCATCCATCGGGTCACTTATCTCCTTAGTAGCAGTAATTATATTCCTATTTATTCTATGAGAAGCCTTCGCCGCTAAACGAGAAGTATCCTCAGTAGAATTAACTATAACAAATGTAGAATGACTTCATGGCTGCCCTCCACCATACCACACATTTGAAGAACCCGCATTCGTTCAAGTTCAATCAAACTAACGAGAAAGGAAGGAATTGAACCCCCGTATACTGGTTTCAAGCCAGTCACATAACCACTCTGTCACTTTCTTCTAAGACATTAGTAAAATACGCAAATTACATCACCTTGTCGAGGTGAAATTGCAGGTTAAACCCCTGTATGTCTTAAGCTCAAGGCTTAATGGCACATCCCACGCAACTAGGATTCCAAGACGCGGCATCACCCGTTATAGAAGAACTTCTTCACTTCCATGACCACGCCCTAATAATCGTATTCTTAATCAGTACTCTAGTACTTTATATTATTATTGCAATGGTTTCAACCAAACTTACCAACAAATACATCTTAGACTCTCAAGAAATCGAAATCGTATGAACTATTTTACCAGCTGTCATTCTAGTCTTGATTGCTCTGCCATCCCTTCGAATTCTATACCTTATAGACGAAATCAATGACCCCCACCTAACAATTAAGGCCATAGGACATCAGTGATACTGAAGCTATGAGTACACAGATTACGAAGATCTCGGCTTCGACTCCTACATAATCCCAACCCAGGACCTTACACCCGGTCAATTCCGACTCCTAGAAACAGACCACCGAATAGTAGTCCCCATAGAATCACCAGTTCGTGTCCTAGTATCTGCCGAAGACGTATTACACTCCTGAGCCGTTCCATCTCTAGGTGTAAAAATAGACGCAGTGCCAGGCCGACTAAACCAAACTGCCTTCATTGCCTCACGCCCAGGTGTATTTTACGGACAGTGTTCTGAAATCTGCGGGGCAAACCACAGCTTTATGCCCATTGTAGTCGAAGCAGTCCCACTAGAGCATTTCGAGAGCTGATCCTCATTAATACTAGAAGACGCCTCACTAGAAAGCTAATTATTGGACAAAGCGTTGGCCTTTTAAGCCAAAGTTTGGTGCCTACCGACCACCTCTAGTGAAATGCCCCAATTAAACCCCAACCCCTGATTTGCAATTCTAGTATTCTCATGAATCATCTTTCTCACCATTATCCCAACTAAAGTCTTAAATCACACCACACCAAATGAACCAACCCCAATAAGTGAAGAAAAACACAAAACAGAACCCTGAGACTGACCATGATAACAAGCTTCTTCGATCAATTTGCAAGCCCATCCTTCCTAGGAATCCCACTTATTGCTATTGCAATCGCACTACCGTGACTTCTTTTCCCAACCCCATCATCCCGGTGAATCAACAATCGACTTATCACCCTCCAAACATGATTCATTAACCGATTCACTAACCAATTAATAATGCCCTTAAATGTGGGAGGACATAAATGGGCACTACTATTAGCCTCATTAATAGTATTCCTTATCACCATCAATATATTAGGCCTTCTCCCATATACTTTCACACCTACAACGCAACTATCACTAAATATAGGATTTGCTGTGCCACTATGACTTGCCACCGTAATTATTGGAATGCGAAACCAACCAACGGTTGCCCTCGGACATCTTCTACCAGAAGGAACGCCCATTCCCCTAATCCCCGTACTAATTATTATCGAGACAATTAGCCTATTTATTCGCCCATTAGCCCTAGGCGTTCGACTTACAGCCAATTTAACTGCGGGCCACTTATTAATTCAACTCATCGCCACAGCTGTATTCGTCCTACTGCCGATAATACCCACAGTAGCCATCTTAACCGCCGCCGTTCTCTTCCTCCTAACACTCCTAGAAGTCGCAGTAGCAATAATTCAAGCTTATGTATTTGTACTACTCCTAAGCCTCTACCTGCAAGAAAACGTCTAATGGCCCACCAAGCACATGCATATCATATGGTTGATCCAAGCCCATGACCACTAACCGGAGCCGTCGGTGCTCTATTAATAACATCCGGCCTAGCAATCTGGTTCCACTTCCACTCAACAACACTAATAACCCTCGGGATAATCCTTCTACTCCTCACAATATTCCAATGATGACGTGACATTATTCGAGAAGGAACATTCCAAGGCCACCACACACCGCCAGTACAAAAAGGACTACGTTATGGAATAATCCTATTTATTACTTCAGAGGTATTCTTTTTCCTGGGATTCTTCTGAGCCTTCTACCACTCAAGTCTAGCACCAACACCAGAGCTGGGAGGATGCTGACCCCCAACAGGAATTATTACATTAGACCCCTTCGAAGTTCCCCTCCTCAACACAGCTGTGCTACTAGCATCGGGGGTAACGGTCACATGAGCCCATCATAGCATCATAGAAGGTGAACGAAAACAAGCCATCCAATCTCTTGCACTTACAATTCTACTAGGACTCTACTTCACTGCCCTCCAAGCCATGGAGTACTACGAAGCACCCTTCACAATCGCAGACGGAGTATACGGCTCTACATTCTTTGTGGCCACAGGATTCCACGGACTACATGTCATTATCGGATCATCATTCCTGGCTGTCTGTCTTCTTCGCCAAGTCCAATACCACTTTACATCCGAACATCATTTCGGCTTCGAAGCCGCTGCTTGATATTGACACTTTGTTGACGTAGTATGACTATTCCTCTACGTATCCATCTACTGATGAGGCTCATAATCTTTCTAGTATTAAAGTTAGTACAAGTGACTTCCAATCATTTAGTCTTGGTTAAACCCCAGGGAAAGATAATGAACCTAATCATAACCATCCTCACCATCACAGTAGCCCTATCCTCAATCCTAGCAATCGTATCCTTCTGACTACCTCAAATAAATCCGGACGCAGAAAAACTATCCCCCTATGAGTGTGGATTCGACCCACTTGGATCCGCCCGACTACCCTTCTCACTACGATTCTTCCTAGTAGCAATCCTGTTCCTCCTATTTGACCTAGAAATTGCCCTCCTTCTCCCCCTGCCATGAGGAGACCAACTCCACAATCCCACCGGAACATTCTTTTGAGCCGCTACAGTCCTAATCTTATTAACCCTAGGACTAATTTACGAATGAACCCAGGGCGGCCTAGAATGAGCAGAATAGGGAGTTAGTCCAAAATAAGACCTCTGATTTCGGCTCAGAAAATTATGGTTTAAGTCCATAACCCCCTTATGACACCAGTACATTTTAGCTTTAGTTCAGCATTCATTTTAGGATTAATAGGACTAGCGTTCCACCGCACCCACCTGCTCTCCGCACTCCTGTGCTTGGAAGGTATAATACTATCCCTATTTATTGCACTAGCCCTATGGGCCTTACAATTCGAATCAACAAGCTTCTCCGCAGCCCCCATACTACTACTAGCCTTCTCCGCCTGCGAAGCAAGCACGGGCCTTGCACTCCTAGTAGCCACAGCCCGAACTCACGGGACCGACCGTTTACAAAACCTCAATCTTCTACAATGCTAAAAGTACTAATCCCCACTGTTATATTATTCCCAACAATTTGATTAACTTCCCCCAAATGACTATGAACAACCACAACCGCACATAGTCTCTTAATTGCCCTTATTAGCCTCACATGATTAAAATGAACATCAGAAACCGGATGAACTATGTCCAACTCGTATCTAGCCACAGACCCACTCTCAACCCCCCTTCTAGTACTAACATGTTGACTTCTTCCATTAATAATTCTAGCCAGTCAAAATCATATCAACCCTGAACCTATCAGCCGACAACGTCTATACATTACCCTCCTCACCTCACTACAAACTTTCCTAATTATAGCATTCGGTGCCACCGAAATCATCATATTTTATATTATATTCGAGGCTACACTCATCCCAACTCTTATTATTATCACTCGATGGGGAAACCAAACTGAACGCCTCAATGCAGGAACTTATTTCCTATTCTACACCCTAGCAGGGTCCCTCCCACTACTAGTCGCCCTTCTCCTACTTCAACAATCCACCGGGACCCTGTCCATGTTAGTAATCCAATACTCTCAACCCATACTCCTAAACTCCTGAGGCCACAAAATCTGGTGAGCCGGCTGCTTAATCGCATTCCTAGTAAAAATACCACTATACGGGGTACACCTGTGACTACCAAAAGCACATGTTGAAGCCCCAGTCGCAGGGTCCATAGTACTAGCGGCAGTACTACTAAAACTAGGAGGATACGGAATAATACGAATAATAATCATGCTAGACCCACTATCCAAGGAACTAGTATACCCATTTATCATTCTAGCATTATGAGGCATCATCATGACTGGATCAATTTGTCTTCGACAGACAGACCTCAAGTCCCTAATTGCCTACTCATCCGTTAGCCACATAGGACTTGTAGCAGGTGGAATTCTAATCCAAACTCCATGAGGATTCTCAGGGGCTATTATTTTAATAATCGCCCATGGACTAGTGTCTTCAATACTATTCTGCTTAGCCAACACAGCCTATGAACGAACACATAGCCGAACCATAATTCTTGCCCGAGGATTACAAATAATCTTTCCATTAACAGCGGTATGATGATTTATCGCCAACCTAGCCAACCTAGCACTACCCCCGCTACCTAACCTAATAGGAGAACTAATAATTATTACAACCCTATTTAACTGATCACCATGAACTATTGCACTCACAGGAGCAGGAACATTAATCACAGCAGGCTACTCCCTATATATATTCCTAATATCTCAACGAGGTCCAACACCAAGCCACATCACCAAACTCCCGCCATTTCACACCCGAGAACACCTATTAATAGCTCTTCACCTAATTCCAGTAATCCTCCTTGTCACAAAACCAGAACTTATATGAGGCTGATGCTACTAGTAAGTATAGTTTAACCAAAACATTAGATTGTGATTCTAAAGACAGGAGTTAAAATCCCCTTACTCACCAAGGAAGGACAGAAATCAATAAGTACTGCTAATCCTTATGCACCACGGTTAAAATCCGCGGCTTCCTCACGCTTCTGAAGGATAACAGTTCATCCATTGGTCTTAGGAACCAAAAACTCTTGGTGCAAATCCAAGTGGAAGCTATGAATCCAACAACCCTAATTATATCATCCTCACTTATTCTAGTCATCACTATCCTTATATTCCCCCTACTAACAACACTAAGCCCCAAACCACAAAAACCAGAGTGAGCAAGTACACATGTTAAAACCGCCGTCAGCACCTCATTTTTTATCAGCCTTCTCCCACTCATAATTTTCCTAGACCAAGGAATAGAAAGCATCACCACAAACTGACAATGAATAAATACACACATGTTTGATACAAACATCAGCTTTAAGTTCGACCACTACTCCCTCATTTTCACCCCCATTGCCCTCTACGTCACCTGATCTATCCTAGAGTTTGCATTATGGTACATACACTCTGACCCAAACATGAACCGATTCTTCAAATATCTGCTCCTATTCCTAGTAGCCATAATCACCCTGGTTACAGCCAACAACATATTCCAGCTATTTATTGGCTGAGAAGGTGTTGGGATTATATCATTCCTACTAATCGGATGATGATACGGGCGAGCGGACGCTAACACAGCGGCCCTCCAAGCCGTTATCTACAACCGAGTAGGGGACATCGGACTAATCCTAAGCATAGCATGGTTCGCAATAAACCTTAACTCCTGAGAAATCCAGCAAATCTTCTTCCTATCAAAAAACTTCGACATGACAATTCCCCTAATCGGACTAATCCTCGCAGCAACAGGAAAATCGGCCCAATTTGGCCTACATCCCTGACTCCCTTCTGCCATGGAGGGCCCCACGCCAGTATCTGCCCTACTCCATTCTAGCACTATGGTCGTTGCAGGGATCTTCCTACTAATCCGCCTCCACCCCCTCATAGAAAACAACAATCTCGCACTAACAATCTGTCTATGCTTAGGAGCACTTACCACCTTATTCACAGCCACCTGCGCCCTAACTCAAAATGACATCAAAAAAATTGTAGCTTTCTCAACATCCAGTCAACTAGGCCTAATAATAGTTACAATTGGACTAAACCAACCACAACTAGCATTCCTCCACATCTGCACACACGCATTCTTTAAGGCTATACTATTCTTATGCTCCGGATCAATTATCCACAGCTTAAACGACGAGCAAGATATCCGAAAAATAGGAGGTCTTCATAACCTAATACCTGCCACCTCAACCTACCTCACAATCGGCAGCCTTGCATTAACAGGAACCCCATTCCTAGCCGGATTCTTTTCAAAAGATGCCATCATCGAAGCCCTAAACACCTCTTACCTTAACGCCTGAGCCCTAACCCTCACACTAATTGCCACATCATTCACCGCAGTCTATAGCTTCCGAGTAGTATTCTTTGTTACCATAGGATCCCCTCGATTCCTGCCACTATCCCCCATCAACGAAAATAACCCACTAGTTATCAACCCCATCAAACGACTTGCCTGAGGAAGCATCATTGCAGGACTTATCATTACATCTAACTTCCTACCCTCAAAAACACCCATTATAACAATACCAACCACCCTAAAACTAGCAGCTCTCATGGTAACCATCACCGGACTTCTAGTGGCCATAGAACTTACAGCCATAACCAACAAACAAGTCAAAATCACCCCCACAATTCCTTTACACCACTTCTCAAACATACTAGGGTACTTCCCCGCAATAATCCATCGACTCCCCCCTAAACTTAACCTAACCCTAGGACAATCAATCGCCACTAAACTTGACCAAACGTGACTTGAGATTACAGGGCCAAAAGGACTAGCACTAACTCAAATAATGATATCAAAAGTTACAAGCGACATCCAACGAGGCATAATTAAAACCTACCTAACTATCTTCCTCCTAACTCTAACCCTGGCCATCCTTCTAACTCTTATTTAAACAGCTCGAAGAGTACCACGACTCAACCCCCGAGTAAGCTCCAACACCACAAGTAGGGTTAAAAGCAACACCCACGCACAAATAACCAACATCGCCCCACCAAAAGAATATATAACAGCCACACCACTAACATCACCACGCAACATAGAAAACTCCTTCAACCCATCAACAACCACCCAAGAACCCTCATACCACCCCCCTCAAAATAACCCGGCCGCCAACACAACACCTAGAAGATAAACTAACACATACCCAGCCACAGAACGACTTCCCCAAGCCTCTGGAAAAGGCTCAGCAGCTAAAGCCGCTGAATAAGCAAACACCACAAGCATTCCCCCTAAATAAATTAAAAAAAGAACCAAGGACAAGAAAGAACCTCCATAACCAACTAAAATCCCGCACCCAACCCCCGCTGCTACTACCAGACCTAAAGCAGCAAAATAAGGCGTAGGATTAGAAGCAACAGCAACCAAACCCACAACTAAAGCTACCAATAATAAAAACATAAAATAAGTCATAATTCTTGCTCGGACTTTAACCGAGACCAGTGACTTGAAGAACCACCGTTGTAGTTCAACTACAAGAACCATAATGGCAAGCCTACGAAAAACCCACCCACTGATAAAAATCGCCAACGACGCACTAGTTGACCTCCCCACACCATCCAATATTTCCGTATGATGAAATTTTGGGTCCCTTCTAGGACTATGTTTAATCACCCAAATCCTAACCGGGCTATTCCTAGCCATACACTATACCTCCGACATTTCAACTGCATTTTCGTCGGTAGTCCACATCTGCCGAGACGTAAACTATGGTTGACTCATCCGTAATATTCACGCTAACGGAGCATCATTCTTTTTCATCTGCATTTATATACACATTGCTCGCGGCCTATACTACGGGTCCTACCTATACAAAGAAACCTGAAATATTGGAGTAGTCCTCCTCCTGCTAGTTATAATAACAGCCTTCGTTGGCTACGTCCTTCCATGAGGACAGATATCCTTCTGAGGTGCTACAGTAATTACAAATTTACTATCAGCAGTCCCTTATATAGGAGACACCCTTGTCCAATGAATCTGAGGTGGCTTCTCAGTAGACAATGCAACACTAACACGATTCTTCGCATTCCACTTCCTACTACCATTCGTAGTCGCCGCCGCAACCCTTCTACACCTACTTTTCCTCCACGAGACAGGATCAAACAACCCAGCCGGATTAAACTCCGACGCAGATAAAATTTCTTTCCACCCATATTTCTCATACAAAGACCTTCTAGGATTCGTAGTAATACTGTTAGCCCTCACATCATTAGCGCTATTCTCCCCAAATCTCTTAGGAGACCCAGAAAATTTCACCCCAGCAAATCCACTAGTCACCCCTCCACATATCAAGCCAGAATGATACTTTTTGTTTGCTTACGCCATTCTACGATCCATCCCAAACAAACTAGGAGGGGTCCTTGCATTACTATTCTCCATCCTAGTGCTAATAGTAGTACCAATCTTACACACTTCAAAACAACGAGGACTGACATTCCGCCCAATCACCCAGTTCCTATTCTGAACCTTAGTGGCAGACATAATCATTCTAACATGGATTGGAGGCATACCCGTAGAACATCCATACATTATTATTGGACAAGTCGCATCAGTCCTTTACTTCGCATTATTCCTCATCCTCTCCCCACTAGCAGGATGAGTAGAAAACAAAGCACTAAAATAAGCTTGCCCTAGTAGCTTAGTATAAAAGCATCGGTCTTGTAATCCGAAGATCGGAGGTTAAATTCCCCCCTAGCGCCCAGAAAAGAGAGATTTTAACTCCCACCCCTGGCTCCCAAAGCCAGAATTCTAAATTAAACTATCTTCTG